TTGGGATTATTAGAGTGATTATGTTGTTGAAAAGGGGTGGGTTTGCTGGAGTGTTAGTACTGATATGCTTTCTGAAGGGTATAGTCCTGGGTGTACGGGAAGAAATTATAAGTGGTGTACTGATGGAAAGGTACGGTGTAATTTAATTGGAAATATTTGTTGTAGTGAAAATTCTCAAGTAGGTGAAAAAATGCCAGTAGGCATATTTCTCTTTACGGTGGTTCCTTCAGAAAAGTGTTGGATGGCGGGTTAATATTTGGAATTTAAATTTGTATAAAAATTTTTTTTTTTAAAAAATGTAAAAAGTGGTAAAATTTTTTTATTTATGTCCCGAAACCATTGGTTCATATCCCCTGATTGGGGGAAAATGGGGGCCGAACATTCGTGCTACAATGACACCATTAAATAGGGGGAAAGCACTGCCATGCCCATAGCAGCACGTGTAAGTTAGGATACCGTCCGGAGGGTTTACCCGACGAGAGATGGTGATGAGTACATCCCTACTTCGTAGGCTAAGTGGAGCAACCATAGGGGAGCGAGCTTGCGAGCTCCTGTGATCCGGCTAAGAGGGTGGGGGCACCGCATCCATCAAATATGTCTTATTTAAGGGGAACGTATGAACGAGTTGCGTGATATGGCCCTGAGGTAGGAACCAGATGCCGTTTACGGTTAATTAAATAGCTAACCCCTGTCTTTATGGGCTCAACCTCATAGATTATTAGTAGATACGGGCGGGATGCTGGTTACTCGGAGGATGGTAGATTAAGGGACCAATCGTATAAAGAGGATATCCATGCTGACTGGTTACGAGGCTAGACAAGGGTGGGATGGGGCATGGTTAGTGACCATTAATGTTGAACAAGAGTTTAGTTGTGCCTAGTCCGATCCGTCTGGCAGTGGGGCAGCCATCAGGGATGCGCCGGGGTACGTTTCGAAACCATTTAGGGCAAGATTATGGAATTATCATATGTACGATAATACATAACTGTTGGAGTACAATATTCGTACTGTACTTGTATGTTTATGTGCGTTATTAGATTTAATGTCTTATGTCTCTGTTAACGTTTACTAGTTCATGCTTGTTCATATAATTTGTAAATGCTTATATGGGGATTTGTGGTTTATGTGCTATGTATGATCAAGCATTTTTAGTGCTGTACATTATTCATGGGGCAAAACATTAATGCACTATATACATAGTGAAGGGGTGCTATTTGGTTGAAGGTGTAGATACTTGTGTGGTACTTGAAAGTTGTGCACTCAAAGAAGATAAAGGTGCAGGGAATAGTTTAAGTTAGAATTTCAGCTTTGGGTGTTGATGGTGGAGCGAGTTGTTTCTTCCCTGAGGTGTCTTGGGGAGAGGGTTCTCCGTTATCGGTTTACAAGACCGAGGTATTAATTTATACTACAAAGACACTATAATTTAAGTAATTTATTTTCGATTAAAGAGGATAGAGGGATAAGGGTAATAATAATGAGGAAATATATAATGGATGCTGTTTGGCCAATAGTTACAAAGGGGTGTTCAACTGGTTGGCCTCCAATTCATGTGAGTGTAAGTAGAACAGCTGTTAGGGTTCAGAATAAACTTTGGCTAATTGGTCGAAATACTATGCTTTGTTGTTTAGATAGGTGGAGTATAGGAACAATTGCTAGAATTAGAATGGAGAGTACAAGGGCTAGGACTCCTCCTAGCTTATTGGGGATAGATCGTAGGATGGCGTATGCAAATAGGAAGTATCATTCTGGTTTAATGTGGGGTGGGGTGTTAAGGGGGTTTGCTAGGGTATAGTTATCTGGGTCGGTTAATAGGTCAGGTGTAAATAGGGTTAGGCTTATTAGAAGGAGAAGAAGAAAAATTAACCCTAGAATGTCTTTAATTGTATAGTAGGGGTGGAATGCAATTTTGTCGGAGTTAGATGTTAGTCCTGATGGGTTATTGGAGCCTGTGTCGTGTAGAAATAAAAGGTGGATAGTAGCTAAGGCTGCAATAATAAAGGGTATAATAAAGTGGAAGGTGAAAAATCGTGTGAGTGTGGCTTTATCTACGGAGAATCCTCCTCAGATTCATTGTACGAGGTCTGATCCAATATAGGGGATTGCTGATAGGAGATTTGTAATTACTGTAGCGCCTCAGAAGGATATTTGGCCCCATGGAAGTACATAGCCTATGAATGCTGTGGCTATGGATGTCAGTAGTAGGATAATACCGACGTTTCAGGTCTTCAGAAAGAGAAAAGATCCATAATATAAGCCCCGTCCAACATGCATAAAGAGGCAGATAAAAAATATGGAGGCGCCGTTAGCATGTAGGTAGCGGATTATTCAGCCGTAATTTACGTCTCGTGTAATATGGGCTACTGAAGAGAAGGCGGTTGAAGTGTCTGGTGTGTAATGTATAGCTAGAAATAGGCCAGTGGCGATTTGGGTAATAAGGCAGATACCCAGAAGTGAGCCAAAATTTCATCAGTATGAGATATTAGATGGTGTGGGAAGATCAATAAATGAGTTGTTGATAATTTTTGTTAGTGGGTGCGTTTTGCGGGGAATGGTCATTAATATTCTTATAGTTGAAATACAACGATGGTTTTTCATATCATTAGTCATGGTTATAGTCCATGTGGGAATAATGACATATGCTTTATTTTCATTGAGTATTATATTGGTGATAGGATTTATGGGGTTTTCTTCTAAGCCTTCACCTATTTATGGTGGTTTGGTATTGGTTTTTAGTGGTGCTGTAGGTTGTGCGATTACATTGTATTTAGGGGGATCTTATATGGGGCTTATGGTTTTTTTAATTTATTTGGGTGGGATGATGGTTGTTTTTGGTTATACTGCGGCGATAGCAATTGATGAGCATCCTGAGTCATGGCTGTCAAGCATAGATATTTTGGGAACTGTATTAGTGGGTCTAATTATGGAATTTACCTTAGTGTTCTTGTTGGGTGGGGATCCTATTAAGACGGTGGAGGGTGTTACTGTCACTGTTAATTATAAGACTGTGGCTAGTTGAATAATTTATGAGGGTGAGGGGCCAGGATTAATTCGTGAAGATCCTACTGGTGCGGCTGCATTGTATAATTATGGGGTTTGAGTTGTTTTGGTTACTTGTTGAGCATTATTTACGGGTATGCATATTGCTATTGAACTTACTCGAGGTGGGGGTTAAATAGTTAGGATAAGTGCAATAGTAGGAGAAATAAGAAATGATAAAAAGTAAAGTTTAATTAGGCCTTTTGGGGTTGAAGTTGAGGTGGAGATTGAAATTTGGGTTTTTGATACTATTTTTGGTATAGTTTTTTCTAATCATAATATATCTAGTAGTGTGGATGTGAAGTTTTGGCTCATGGTTAAGCTTGAGTGGGGGTTTAGGCGGTGTGTAGTGGTTGAATAAAATCCTAATATATTGGAGAAGTAGTAAGTTTTTGCTGGGGTATATAGTTTCATGTTGTTGGTTATAAGGCTGAGTTCTATAGCTATAAGAAGGCCTAGTATGCTTACTCCTAGGGCTGCTAGTTTAAGGTAGGGGGGTATGGTATATTGAGGGTAAGAGGTGGGGGGAATACAGTTAGAAATAAGAAACCCAGCGAAGATACTTCCAATAGCTAGGCGGTTGATTGAGTTTATTAGTAAAGGGTTGTTTTCGTTAATTAGAATTAGGTTTATAGTTCGGGGATGATTTGTAAGAGTAAAGAAAATAATACGGATGCTGTATGCGGCTGTTAGGGAGGTGGCTACTAGGGTGATTATAAGGGCTCAGGCATTGATATATGATATGTTGGCGGTTTCAATAATAAGGTCTTTTGAGTAGAAGCCTGTTAGAAAGGGTGTTCCTATAAGTGCTAGGCTACCAATGATAAGGGAGGAGGCAGTGAATGGTAAGGTATTAAATAGACCTCCTATTTTTCGAATGTCTTGTTCGTTGTTGAGGCTGTGGATAATGGATCCTGCTGATAAAAATAGTATAGCTTTGAAGAAAGCGTGGGTACAGATGTGAAGGAAGGCTAAAAATGGTTGGTTAAGTCCAACTGTAACTATTATTAGGCCTAGTTGGCTTGAGGTTGAAAAAGCAATGATTTTTTTTATGTCGTTTTGTGTTAGAGCACAGATGGCTGTAAATAGAGTGGTAATGGCTCCGAGAGTTAATATAAGTGTTTGTATTGGTGAATTATTTTCGAATAAAGGGTGAAGTCGAATAATTAGGAAAATTCCTGCGACGACTATTGTGCTTGAGTGAAGTAGTGCTGAGACTGGGGTAGGGCCTTCTATAGCGGAGGGGAGTCATGGGTGAAGACCAAATTGGGCTGATTTTCCAGTAGCGGCGAGGATAAGGCTGATAAGGGGGAAAGAGTTTGGGGTGGAATTAAGGATAAATATTTGTTGAAAATCTCATGAGTTGGCGTATAGAAAAAATCATGCTATTGCCAGGATAAACCCAATATCACCGATACGATTATACAGAATTGCTTGTAGTGCAGCTGTGTTAGCGTCTGTTCGACCGTGCCATCAGCCAATTAGCAGAAAAGATATAATGCCTATTCCTTCTCATCCGATAAAAAGTTGGAATAAATTATTAGCAGTAATTAGGATAAGTATTGTAATAAGAAAAATAAGTAGGTACTTGAGAAATTGATTAATATTTGGGTCTGAGCTTATATATCATATTGAGAATTCAACAATTGATAAGGTAACAAGTAATGCTACGGGAGTAAATATTATGGAGAAGAAGTCTAGTTTGAAGCTTAGGAAAAGTTTAATGGTCTGGATTGTTGTTCAATGTCAGTTTGAGATTACAAATTCTTGGCCTGTGAAGATAAATATTGCTGTAGATAATGTACTGATGGAGAGGGAATATATAATTGCGAGTTTTACGTAATATGGGTATAAGGGGTTATTGCGAGGGCTAATAAGAGTAATTATAATAGGTACTAATAGGGGTACTAATGCTATAAGGGCAATGGAGGAGAGCATTATACTTTTATTTGGAGTTGCACCAATGTTTTTGGTTCCTAAGACCAATGGATAACTTTTATCCTTTAAAAGTTGAGAAAGCCAGGCTATTAGGCGTGGGGGCATGAGTTAGCAGTTCTTGCATACTTTCTCGGTAGATAAGAAGTTGATAACCTCTATTATTAGATTCACAATCTAATGTTTTGATTAAACTATAGCTACAGGGGGTTAGTCCTATAATTACTTTAGGGTTTAGGGTAAGAAGAAGAATTGGTCCTAGGTGTATAAGTATTAGTGTATTTTCGCGTGTAAATAAGGGTTTAACGTTGCTGGTGCTATACGTTAATGGTCCTCGTTGTGTTGAGACAAATATGTGGAGTGAATATAAGGCTGTAATTAGCATGTTAAGTCCTGTAAATATAATAGTGAAGTTTGATCAGGAGAAGGAGGCTATGATTGTAAATAGTTCTCCTATGAGATTAATGGTGGGGGGAAGGGCAAGGTTAGTGAGGTTAGCTATAAGTCATCATAGAGCGAGGAGAGGAAAGAGTGTTTGTAGGCCTCGGGTAAATATTATAGTTCGGCTATGGATTCGCTCGTAGTTTGAATTTGCTAGGCAGAATAGAAGGGATGAAGTAAGTCCGTGAGCAATTATAAGGATAATGGCGCCGGTAAAACTTCAAGGAGTTTGGATGAGGATGGCTAGAATAACTAGTGCTATATGACTAACGGAGGAGTATGCAATAAGGGATTTTAGATCAGTTTGTCGTAGGCAGATGGAGCTTGTTATTACTATTCCTCACAGGGATAAGATGAGGAAGGGATAGTTTATATTCTCTGTTAGGGGGTTGAGAATAGGGGTAATTCGTATTATACCATAACTTCCTAGTTTTAGTAGTACTGCTGCTAGAACTATTGAGCCTGCAATAGGGGCTTCAACGTGTGCTTTTGGTAATCATAGGTGCAGGCCATATAAGGGTATTTTGACTATAAAGGCTATTATGCAGCCTAGTCATGTAATTGAGTTGGTTCATGAGAGTATTATTTCTTTGGTAGTAAGTAATGTGGTAAGAAGATTTAATGATCCCAGGTTAGTTAGGTAATATAAGAGAGTAATAAGTAGTGGAAGGGATCCAGCTAATGTGTAGAATAAAAAATATGATCCTGCGTTAAGGCGTTCTGGTTGATAACCTCAGCGGGTAATAACAATTAGGGTGGGAATTAGAGTGGTTTCAAATAGGATATAGAATAGGATAAGTTCTGTGGCTGTAAATGTTATGATAAGAGAGGTTTGTAAGAGAATTAATATTGAAATGTAGAGTTTTTTTCGTGGGAGGGGGTTATTATAAAGGTGTTGTTGGGTGGCTAGAATTATAAGGGGGAGTAGTCAGGCTGTTAGGGCGAGAAGTGGAGATGTTAGTGGATCTGAGAAGAAAGTTAGGGACAAGTAGCATAAGATGTTTGGTAAATATAAGGGTATAAGGGCTAAGGCGCTGATTAATAAGCTTCAGGTTATTATATTGATTCATATTGTACAGTTGTTTGAAAGTCATACTGTTGGGAGTAGTATGATAGTTGGTAAAATAATTTTTAGCATTGAAGTAGGTTTAGGTTTTGTACATAGTCTAGGCCATATAAGTTGGAGATTAGGACTAGGAGAGCTAGGCCTACTGCGGCCTCACATGCGGCGAATACTAGAAGGATAATGGGTATTATAAATATTAGTGTTAGGTGTATGTTTAGGGTTATAAGTGTGGTTAAAATAAATAGTGATAGTATTATGCCTTCTAAACATAGTAGGGATGATATTAGATGAGATCGATAGATGAATAATCCTAGTAGAGATATTGAATATGCTAGTGCCGTGTTAATGTAGATGAAGGGCACTTAGTAAATATGATTTATCATAATTTAATGAGTCGAAATCATTTGTTTTTAATTAAACTATTTACTAATTCAACTCAGTCCAATCCTTTTTGTGTTCATTCGTAGGCCAACCCTAGGATTAGAATAATAATTAGAGTAAGAATTATGTTGGTTGTTATTATTAATTTGTTTGTCTGGGTTGCTCATGGTAGGGGAAGGAGAAGGGCGATTTCTAGGTCAAATAGGAGGAATGTAATAGCAACTAGGAAGAATTTTATGGAGAAGGGTAGGTGGGCAGAGGTAGTGGGATCAAATCCACATTCGTATGGGTTGTGTTTTTCTGTATAAGCATTAGGCTGTGGAATTCAAAATGTAATAGTAATTAATAATAAGGCTAGAAAGATATTTGTAATTAGGGCTAATGTAAGGTTGATTGCTCTATCTTGGGTTTATCAAGACTTACTAATTGGAAGTCAGTGGTACTATTTATACTAAAAGAGCAAGATCCTCATCAATAAATTGAGATGTAGAGGAATAGTCATACTACGTCTACGAAGTGTCAGTATCATGCGGCAGCTTCAAAGCCGAAATGGTGGTTGGATGTGAAGTGGTCTAATTGAAGGCGAAAGTAGCATGTGGTGAGAAATGTAGTTCCAATAATGACATGGAGGCCGTGGAAGCCTGTTGCTATGAAGAATGTAGAGCTATAGATTCCATCTGAAATAGTGAAAGAGGCTTCTGAATACTCTGATATTTGAAGATAGGTAAAGTAAGCACCTAGGGCGATGGTTATAAATAGTGCTTGGGTTGATTCTTCTTGGTCAGCTTCTATTAGGCTATGGTGGGCTCAAGTAATTGTTACTCCTGATGCAAGTAGTACTGCTGTATTTAGGAGGGGGACTTCTATGGGATTAAGAGGAAAAATGCCTGTTGGGGGTCAATGTCCTCCTGTTTGTGGGGTTGGGGCTAGGCTTGAGTGATAGAATGCTCAGAAAAAGCCAGCAAAGAAGAAGATTTCTGAAATAATGAATAGAATTATTCCGTATCGGAGGCCTTTTTGGACAGGGGTGGTGTGATGTCCTTGGTAAGTGCCTTCTCGAACGACGTCTCGTCATCATTGAAATATGGTTATTGCACTGGCTAGCAGGCCTGTTATAAGAAGAAGGCTATGGTAAAAGTGGAATCATATAATTAAGCCCGAGGTGAGTAGAAAGGCGGAGAGAGCCCCTGTCAATGGTCAGGGGCTGGGATTGACTATGTGATAGGCATGGGCTTGGTGGGTCATTAGGAATTATCATGTAAGTAGAGGCTTACTAGGAGTGTAAAGACGTAGGCTTGAATTAGTGCTACGCCTAGTTCTAGGGTAATTAGAAGAATAATAACAATAATAGTAATAATAGAAGAGGAGAAGTAGATAGAGAGGAGAGTTAGTGCGGTATCTCCAAGTAAGTGTATTAGTAAGTGTCCTGCTGTGATATTGGCTGTTAGGCGTACAGCTAGTGCTATGGGCTGAATGAAGAGGCTAATTGTTTCAATAATTACTAACATTGGGATGAGAGGAATTGGTGTTCCTTGAGGTAGAAAGTGGGCTAAAGATGATTTTGTTTTAAATCGAAATCCTATAATTACTGTAGCTGCTCATAGGGGAATTGCTATTCCAATATTTATAGATAGTTGAGTGGTTGGTGTAAATGCATAGGGTGTGAGTCCGAGGAGGTTGTTTAGGGCAATAAAGGTAATTAGCGCTAAAAGTATAAGAGATCAGGTTCGTCCTTTTGTGCTATGACTTAGTATTAATTGTTTTAGTGTTAGTTGAATTAACCATTGTTGGAGTGAGGTGAATCGATTACTAATTAGTTTGTTGGAGGGAATTATTAGTAGGGTAGGAAATAGAATAATAAATGTAGCTAGGGGGATTCCTAATATTACTGGAATGTTGAATGAGGCAAATAGATTTTGGTTCATTTTAGTTCTCAGGTTGTATTGTGTTTTTGTATCTTGGTTAATTTTGATGTTGGGGCGATGTAGAAGGAAAAATTCAGTATTTTTAATTGGATAATATAAAATAGGGCCACAACTATTGATAGAATTACCATTGGTCATGGTGAGATATTTAGTTGGGGTATTCGCTGTAGGGATAGGTTTATCCCAATCTTTAACTTAAAAGGTTAATGCTAATTAGCTTTACAGCGATACAATGTACAGGTAGGAGGCTCAAACTTCGAAGTCTTGGAAGTAGATAAACTCTAGGACAATAGGTATAAAGCTATGGTTGGATCCACAAATTTCTGAGCACTGTCCGTAAAAAAGACCTGGTCGTATTGAGGCTACTATAGCTTGGTTTAAGCGTCCAGGAATTGCATCTGCTTTAACGCCTAATGATGGGACAGCTCATGAGTGTAATACATCTTGCGATGAAATTAATATACGGATGTCTGCTTCTATTGGGAGGGTAGTGCGATTATCTACTTCGAGAAGTCGGAACTCACCAGGCTCAAGAAAATAGGTGGGCATAATATAGGAGTCAAAGGCCAGGTCTTCATAGTCTGAGTATTCGTAGCTTCAGTATCATTGGTGGCCGATGGCTTTGAGGGTTAGGTAGGGTTTGTTAAATTCGTCTGTTATGTAGAGGATACGTAAGGATGGAAGGGCAATTATAATAAGAATAATGGCGGGTAGGATAGTTCAAATTATTTCAATTTCTTGAGCATTTATTGTGCTGGTGTGTGTTAGTTTTGTAGTAAGTATTAAGGAGATAATATATAGAACTAGAGAGCTAATTAGGAAAATGATTATAAGGGCGTGATCGTGGAAAGCAATAAGTTCTTCTATGATGGGGGATGCTGCATTTTGTAGGCCTAGTTGGGCTGGGTGGGCCATATAAGATATATAGGGGTTAGTCTATAATTTAACTTTGACAAGGTTATGTAATTATTTTACTAATATCTTATTGAAAAAGTCATAGGGTCTATGGAGTTGGCTTGAAACCAATTTTTGGGGGTTCAAATCCTTCCTTTTTCGTTTAGAGCTTTTACATAGGTAGCCTCTTCAAATGTGTGGTAGGGAGGGGGGCAGCCGTAAAGTCACTCTAGATTGGTGGATAGTTGTTCGATGGTTATAACTTTTCGTTTTGAAGAGAAAGCTTCTCAAATTATAAAAATTATTAAAATTACTGCTGTTAGTGAGATGAATGAGCCTACGGATGATACAATATTTCATGTTGTATAGGCATCGGGGTAGTCTGAGTAGCGTCGAGGTATGCCTGATAGGCCAAGAAAATGTTGAGGGAAAAAGGTTATGTTTACACCTACAAATATAATGCTGAAATGAATTTTAGCATATGTTTGATCGAGGGTGTAACCAGAGAATAGTGGGAATCAGTGAATAAACCCTCCTATGATAGCAAATACTGCTCCTATGGATAATACATAGTGGAAATGGGCTACTACATAGTATGTATCATGTAGGACAATGTCTAATGATGAGTTGGCTAGTACAATTCCTGTTAGTCCGCCTACGGTAAAGAGAAAAATGAACCCTAGGGCCCACAGTATTGCGGGGGATCATTTAATGTTGCCTCCGTGCAGCGTGGCTAATCAGCTAAATACTTTTACTCCAGTAGGGATAGCAATAATTATAGTAGCTGATGTAAAGTATGCGCGGGTATCTACATCTATTCCTACTGTAAATATATGATGTGCTCATACAATGAATCCTAAGAAACCAATGGATATTATAGCTCATACTATTCCTATATACCCGAATGGTTCTTTTTTATTGGAATAGTATGTTACAATGTGAGAAATTATTCCGAAGCCGGGTAGGATAAGAATATACACTTCAGGGTGACCGAAGAATCAAAATAAATGTTGGTATAGAATTGGGTCACCCCCACCAGCAGGGTCAAAAAAAGTAGTATTAAGGTTACGGTCTGTTAATAGTATAGTAATTCCAGCGGCTAGAACTGGGAGTGATAGAAGAAGAAGTACTGCTGTGATTAGAACGGATCAGACAAAGAGAGGGGTTTGATATTGGGTTATAGCTGGGGGTTTTATGTTGATAATAGTAGTAATAAAATTGATAGCACCTAGAATAGAGGAGACACCTGCTAGGTGTAATGAGAAGATAGTTAGGTCAACTGAGGCTCCTGGGTGGGATATGTTTCCAGCTAGGGGTGGATATACTGTTCAACCAGTTCCTGCGCCGGCCTCTAGGGTTGAGGATGCAAGTAGTAATAGGAGTGATGGGGGAAGGAGTCAGAAGCTTATATTATTTATTCGAGGAAATGCTATATCAGGTGCACCAATTATAAGGGGGATAAGTCAGTTTCCGAAGCCTCCAATTATAATTGGTATTACTATGAAGAAGATTATAATAAATGCGTGGGAGGTAACAATAACGTTATAAACATGATCATCTTCTATTAGACTTCCAGGTTGTCCTAGTTCTGCTCGAATTAAAAGGCTTAGGGCGGTTCCAATTGCTCCTGCCCATGCTCCAAATAGTAGGTACAGTGTACCAATGTCTTTATGATTGGTTGAGAATAGTCAGCGGTTTATGAACATAGGTAGGAAAAAGGTAAAATGGCTGAGTAAGCATTAGACTGTAAATCTAAAGACAGGGGATAGTCCTCTTTTTACCAGCTCTGAGGTGATATATCATATTGAATTGCAAATTCAAAGAAGCAGCTTCAATTCTGCCGGGGCTTCTCCCGCCTTTTTTCCCCTAGACGGCGGGAGAAGTAGATTGAAGCCAGTTGACTAGGTTATTTAGCTGTTAACTAAATTTTTGTGGGTTAAAGTCCCATCAGTCTAGGAAGGGCTTAGCTTAATTAAAGCGACTGATTTGCGTTCAGTAGATGTAATATGGAGTTTTGCAGTCCTTAGGGTGGGGCAGAAATTAAGTAAAATATACTTACTGAGGGCTTTGAAGGCTCTTGGTCTTGTTAACCTAAATTTCTAGTTTATTAGTATTAGTGGGGTGATGGGTAGAAGGAAGGTGGAAAGGGTTGTAAGTGGGGCAAGAAGTGGGGATGGCTTTATATATTTTAGTTGTCAATTAATTTTTGAGTTGTTGGAGGTAGGAAATATTGTTATAGAGATGGAGTATGTTAGGCGTAAGTAGAAATATAAATTTACAAGAGTTAGTATGGCTATAGTAAGGGGTATAATAAGACTATTATTGTTTGTGAATTCTTGTATAATAGCTCATTTAGGGGAGAAGCCTGTGAGTGGAGGTAGGCCTCCTAAGGATAGTATTAATAGTGGGATAATGGGTATTATTCATGTAAGTTTATTCCAGGTGTAGGATATTGATAGAGTTGTTGTGTTTGAATTTAGGTAAAAAGTTATGAAAATGGAAATTGTTAAGAATAAGTAGATAAATAGATTTAGAATAGTAATGTTAGGGTTGTAGTGCAGGACTGCTATTATTCATCCTATATGGGTGATTGATGAGTAGGCTAGGATTTTACGTAGTTGTGTTTGGTTTAGTCCGCCTCAGCTGCCAATTATAATTGATAGAATGGAGATTGTTATGAGGACATTAATATTAATAGATGGAAAGATTTGTATTACAATAGATATGGGGGCTAGTTTTTGTCATGTGAGAACGATTATAGCGGGGATAAGGGGAATACCTTGTGTTACTTCTGGGAGTCAGAAGTGTAGGGGGGCTATACCTAATTTTATTACAAGGGCAATTAATATTGTTGTGGACAAGAGTTGGCTTATAGGTGGATTGATTGTTCATTGTCCTGAGAATAGATTGTTTATGAGGATAGTTATTAGTAGAAGTATTGATGCAGTTGCTTGAATTAGAAAATATTTTGTGGCTGCTTCTGTGGAGCGGGGGTTTGTGCTTTTGGCTAATACTGGGACAATTGCTAGTATATTTAATTCTAGACCTACTCAGATGAGAAATCAGTGTGAGCTTAGGATTGTAATTATAGTTCCTGTTAGGATTGTAAAGGAAATAATGAGATGGGCTAGAGGGTTAATATTAGTACGGGAAGGGTTGGACCAACATTTTCGGGGTATGGGCCCGATAGCTTATTTAGCTGACCTTACTTAGAATATGGTGTAATAGGTAGCACGGAGAGTTTTGAGTTCTTAGGTATAGGTTCGATTCCTGTGATTCTAGAAATAAGAGGGTTTAAACCTCTATAATTTACTCTATCAAAGTAACTCTTTTGTCAGACATATTTCTTATATTTGGGGCGGGATGCCAGATATTAGGATTGGTATGGAAATATATCATATGCAGAGTGCTAGTGTAAGAGGTAGGAATTTTTTTCATAAGAGATGCATTAGTTGATCGTAACGAAATCGGGGGTATGCTGTTCGAATTCATAAAAATAGTGCAGTTAATGTAAGTGTTTTAGTTATGAAGTTTATTGTGTAAAGTTCTGGGGTGATTAATGTGTGGGGTGCTGCTAGGAAAATAGTAGTGGTTAGAGCATTTATTATAATAATATTTATATACTCTGCTATGAAGAATAGAGCAAATGAGCCTGCGGCGTATTCGATGTTGAATCCTGAAACTAGTTCTGATTCGCCTTCTGTTAGATCAAAAGGGGCTCGGTTAGTTTCGGCTAGTGTAGAAATAAACCATATTATAGCAAGGGGTCATGATGGTAGAAGAAGTCATAGGTGTTCTTGCGTTGTAATAAGTGAGTGTAGGTTGAATGAGCCGCTTATTAGTAGGATGGAGAGGAGAATAATAGCTAGGGTGACTTCATATGAGATTGTTTGAGCTACGGCTCGTAATGCGCCAATTAATGCATATTTTGAGTTGGATGCTCATCCGGATCATAAGATTGAGTATACAGCTAGGCTTGAGGTTGCCAGTATAAATAGAAGGCCTAGGTTAAAATTAATTAGTGGGAGTGGTATGGGGAGGGGAGTTCATAGGAGGAGAGCAATAGATAGGGCTAGGGTTGGGGCGATAATGTATAGGGTTGTAGTAGATGCTGTGGGTAGAAGGGGTTCTTTTGTGAAGAGTTTTATTGCGTCTGCGATAGGTTGGAGAATTCCATAAGGACCAACAATGTTGGGGCCTTTACGGAATTGTATATAGCCTAAAATTTTTCGTTCTGTAAGTGTTAGGAATGCTATAGCAATTAAGGCTGGGATAATAAGTAGAAGTAGATTGATTATAAACAAGTTGTTAAGGAGAGGAGTTGAACCTCTGGTAATAAAGTTTTAAGTTTTATGCAATTGCCGGGCTCTGCCACCTTAACAAGCCCTGGTTTTGGGGTAGATAAGTAGTTGTAAATTAAGATAGAGGTCATTTGGTTTGTGAGGGCGCTTTGAAAAGTAGGCTCTATTTCTCTTGTCCTTTCGTACTGGGAGAAATATTTAATAGATAGAAACCGACCTGGATTGCTCCGGTCTGAACTCAGATCACGTAAGACTTTAATCGTTGAACAAACGAACCTTTAGTAGCGGCTACACCACTAGGATGTCTTGATCCAACATCGAGGTCGTAAACCCTATTGTCGATATGGACTCTATAATAGGATTGCGCTGTTATCCCTAGGGTAACTTGGTCCGTTGATCAAATTATTGGGTCAATAGATATTGGTTTACTTAGACTGGTAAGGTCTTGGTATACTTATATCTCGGGGGTTGTGTTGTACTCCGAGGTCGCCCCAACCGAAATTTATAGCGCATGGACGGTGTTTTAATGCCTGTGGGTTTTTAAGGTGTTGGTTTGTGCTATTAAATTGAAGCTCCATAGGGTCTTCTCGTCTTATTGGTGTATATCCGCCTCTTCACGGATAGGTCAATTTCACTGATTAAAAGTAAGAGACAGTTAAACCCTCGTGTGGCCATTCATACAAGTCCCTATTTAGAGAACAAGTGATTATGCTACCTTTGCACGGTCAGGGTACCGCGGCCGTTGAACATGTGTCACTGGGCAGGCAGTGCCTCTAATACTATTGATGCTAGAGGTGATGTTTTTGGTAAACAGGCGGGGGTAGAGTTTGCCGAGTTCCTTTTACTTTTTTTAATCTTTCCTGGATAGCATGCCTGTGTTGGGTTAACAGTTTTGGTAATAGGTTGGTGTAGTTGGGGAGTAAAATAATTTAGCTGTTAACTAGCAGTAGTAGGTCCGGTCTGAGATAAGCTTATGCAGGGAGAATAATTTCACGTTACTTATACTAACATTATTGCTTCTATTTAGTAATAGATTAATCCAATATGCTTTAGGAGTTCAGTGTAGTGGGGGGGATTAAGGTTGTGTTGGTGTCGAGCTTGAACGCTTTCTTAATTGGTGGCTGCTTTTAGGCCTACTGTAGAAATTATATATTTTACTCTCTAAAGAAGGTTATTTCCTGTGATCTAAAGAGCTGTCCCTCTTTAGAGTAGCTATTAAATTTACGGAAGGATTAAGGGTTCTATAAGTAAATTTAAGGTTGAACTGAAATTCTGTCTTGGATAACCAGCTATCACCAAGCTCGGTAGGTTTGTTGCCACTACCCATAGATCTTCCCACTATTTTGCCACATAGACGGGTACGCTCTTTTGGCTGTCCATGGGTAGCTCGCTTGGTTTCGGGGAGTATTGTTGAAGTTCTTTATACAATATAGTTTCTAGTTAATTCATTATGCAAAAGGTAGAAGGGTTTATCTTTGCTTTTTTGTGCTTTATTAGGTTTTTGTCTTTCCCTTGCGGTACTGTATCTATTGCGTCTGTGTATAATTTCTATCACCTATACTTTTATGGTGGGTAAATGATTTAATTGATGTAATAAGGTAGTATGTATATATGTATATTTGAGCTAGAGTTAGCTCAGAGCGATCGGTTAATTAGCGATATCTTCCGGGTGTAAGCTGGATGCTTTAGCTTAAGCTACGCTTTGGTTTATCCAAGCGCACTTTCCAGTACGCTTACCTTGTTACGACTTATCCCCTCTATATCAGTTTATAGTAGTTTGTTGTTAATGCACTATTTGTGTGATGTTTGAGGAGGGTGACGGGCGGTGTGTGCGTGCTTAATGGCCTTGTTTCAATTAAGCTCTCTATTCTTAATTTACTGCTAAATCCACCTTGGGACTTTAGATTTCATAAAGGCTGTCGTGTGGTTTTCTGGTTTAGAAAATGTAGCCCATTGCTTCCACTTCATTGGCTGCACCTTGACCTAACGTTTTTATGGCTATACTTCTGCTTACTATGCAATCTTTAGGGAGTTTGCTGAAGATGGCGGTATACAGGCTGAGAGCAAGAGGTGGTGAGGTCTATCGGGGTTTATCGATTACAGAACAGGCTCCTCTAGAAGGATATAAAGCACCGCCAGGTCCTTTGAGTTTCAAGCTGTGGCTTGTAGTGTTCTGGCGAATAATTTTGTTTAATTAAATTATTGAGGTTTAGGGCTAAGCATAGTGGGGTATCTAATCCCAGTTTGTACCTTAGCTATAGTGTGTTCAGTATATTAAAGCCACTTTCGTAGGATATTTTACTATAACTGGGGTTTTCCACAACTTAGTTATAGATTAGCTTTATTGAGAGTAAATCTTAAACACTCTTTACGCCGAGTTCTATTAACTTGAGTCAATCGTATGGCCGCGGTGGCTGGCACGAAATTGACCGACTCTGGTGGTCAGTGTAACTTAGTTAAACTTTCGTTTATTGCTAAAGGTTTGTCACTGCTGTTTCCCGTGGGGGTGTGGCTAAGCAAAGTGTTTTGAGCTGCTTGTGCGTGCTTGATACTTGCTCCTCTTGTTTTGATGGCCTGGAGGGCATTTTCACAGGATTGTGGATGCTTGCATGTGTAATTTCACTGAGGGCTAATAGAAAGGCCAGGACCAAACCTGTATGTTTATGGGGTGAAGTAGCCCATCTAGACATTTTCAGTGTCTTGCTTTAAATATTAAGCTACATTAAC